AAACGAGTAAAAAATTGCGTCTTTGGCGAAATTGGCTAAAGAAAGGCGTTGAGAAAGGGCAGATGGGTAGAACCTTTCAACGAGATAGTGCTTTTTCAACTCTCTCAAAATGGAATCTATTCCAAACATATATGCCTTGGTTCTTTACTTCGACAGGGTACAAATATCTAAATTTTATATTTTTAGATGCTTTTTCAGACCTATTGCCGATGCTAAGTAGCAGTCACAAATTTGTATCCAATTTTAATTATATTATGCACAGATCAGCCTGGCGAATTCTTAAGCTAAAATGGCGAGCTCTTAAGCTAAAATTGTGGGGATTGTGGGCACCGATAAGTGAGATTTCAAGTGATATTTCGTGGAAGTGTTTCCGTAGGCTTCTTCGGGTCGAAGAAATGATTCATCGAAATAATGAGTCACCGTTGATATCGACACATCTGAGCTCGCCAAATGTTCGGGAGTTCCTCTATTCAAGCCTTTTACTTCTTCTTCTTGTTGGATGTCTCGTTCAGGTACTTCTTTTCTCTGTTTCCCTAGACTCTAGTGAGTTACAGACAGAGTTCGAGAGGATAAAATCTTTGACGATTCCATCATACACGATTGAGGTGTACAAACTTGTGAATGGGTATCCTAAACCTGAACCGAATTCTTTCTGGTTAAAGAATCTCTTTCTAGTTGCTCGGGAACAATTAGAAGATTTTCTAGCAGAAATACTGGGTTTTGCGCTATTTGGTGGTGGTCCCGCTTATGGGGTCAAATTTATACAGAAGATATTTTTCAATCTCATCGATCTCATAAGTATCATACCAAATCCCATCAATCGAATCACTTTTTCGAGAAATACGAGACATCTAAGTCATACAAGTAAAGAGATCTATTCATGGATAAGAAAAGGACAAAGGTTTCCGACTCATGATGAAATAGAATCCTGGATCGAGACCTGTGATTGGTTTTTGGATAAAGAGAGAGTTTACTCGTTTCATTTCTCCACCTTAAGGCCAGAAAAAGGGATTGATCAAATTCTATGGAGTCTGACTCATATTGATCATTTAGTAAAGAGTGACTATGGTTATCAAATGTTTGAACAAGCGGGAGCAATTTACTTACGATACGTAGTTGACATTCATCAAAAGGATCTAATGAATTATGAGTTCAATACATCCTGTTTAGCAGAAAGACGGATATTCCTTGCTCATTATCAGACAATCACTTATTCACAAACCTCGTGTGGGGCTAATAGTTTTCATTTCCCATCTCATGGAAAACCAAAACCCTTTTCGTTCCGCCTAGCCCTATCCCCCTCTAGGGGTATTTTAGTGATAGGTCCTATAGGAACTGGACGATCCTATTTGGTCAAATCCCTAGCGACAAACTCCTATCTTCCTTTCATTACGGTATTTCTGAACAAGCTGGATTTGAAAATAGTTATTGATGATCTCGATCCTGAGGACTATATGGAAGCGCTTGATGATGTGGATATTGATCGTATTGATGATGATAGCGATCCTGCTAAGGACTATATGGATGCGCTTAAAGATGTGGACGATATTGATGATCGTGACTCTATTTATTCGAACTTGGACTCGGACCCGGAGCTGAGGGAGGAGTATACGGCGGATGATGAGATACTTAGGTATATCATCGAGTTGGAAATAGACCTAGCTTCTATCAACTTGCAATTCGAATTGGCAAGAACAATGTCTCCTTGCATAGTATGGATTCCAAACATTCATGATCTGTATGTGGATGAGTCGGAGTCCCTCGGTTTATTATTGAACTATCTCTCCGGGGATTGTGAAAGACGGTCCACTAGAGATATTCTTGTTATTGCTTCGACTCATATTCCCCAAAAAGTGGATCCCGCTCTAATAGCTCCGAATAAATTAAATACATGCATTAAGATACGAAGGCTTCTTATTCCACAACAACGAAAGCACGTTTTCACCCTTTCATATACTAGGGGATTTCACTTGGAAAAGAAAATGTTCCGTACTAATGGATTCGGGTCCATAGCCATGGGTTACAATGCACGAGATCTTGTAGCAATTACCAATGAGGCCCTATCGATTAGTATTACACAGAAGAAATCAATTATAGACACTAATACAATTAGATTCGCTCTTCATAGACAAACTTGGGAGTTGCGAGCCCATGTAAGACCGGTTCCGGATCATGGGATCCTTTTCTATCAGATAGGAAGGGCTGTTGCACAAAATGTACTTATAAATAATTGCTGCCTTATAGATCCTATATCTATCTATATGAAGAAGCAATCATGTTACGAAGGGGATCCTTATTTGTACAAATGGTTCTTCGAACTTGGAACGAACATGAAGAAATTAACGATACTTCTTTATCTTTTGAGTTGTTCTGCCGGATCGATCGCTCAAGATCTTTGGTCTCTACCCGGACCCGATGAAAAAAATTGGATCACTTCTTATAGACTCGTTGAGACGGATTCTGATCTAGTTGATGGCCTATTAGAAGTAGTAGAAGGCGC